AAAATAAGCTATTTTCATTCAAAAATTTAAAAGGAAATTGAATTATTTTAATTTTTTTTTTTTTTTTTTGTATTTAAACATAAATTTTTGTAAATTTAAAAATTTTTATTTTCAATTTACTTATATTTTTATAATTTTTTTAAGTAAAACTTATAAATTAAAATAAAGTTTTTATATAATAATTAAATTTAGCTTATATATATATATATTATAATATAAAATATATATTTAATAGAAATATATAAATATATATATTATAATTTTTAAATTTTTATTAATTTTCCAATATAGAAAGAATGTTAGATAAATCTTTTATATATAGATGGTGTTAACTATAAATACCATTATTTTTGGATTGTGAAATTTTTTTTTGCTAGATTAATAGATTATTATTAATTAATTAAATATTTATATATATATATATATCTATTAATCTTAACTAGTATAGTCTTTTAGTAAATTTTAAAATATTAAGTTAATTTTCATTATAAAAAATGCAAAAATTTTTTATAAATTTGCAAAATTTGTAAAATTTTGTAAAAAAATTAAAAATTTTGTAATTTTATGTAAAATTTTATAAAAAATTTAAAATTTTATAATTTTATATAAATTAATTTTTTAAAAAAAAAAAAAAAAAAAAATTGTAATAACAATAATTATTATGAATATTTATTTATTTATTTTTACTTAAATTATTTATTTAAATTAAATTAAATTTTAATAATTTTATTGATTATTATAAATTATTAAAATTATAATTATTTATAAATATACAATTTTTTTTAAATTTTTTTTTATGTATAAAATTATAATTTTTAAAATTTATTATATAATTATAAAATTATTTAAGGGGTAATTTAATGTTAATTAATATTTTAATTTTTTTTTAAAAAAATGGATTTAGTGATTAATTTAAATTATTTAATAGATTTAATATAATTATAAAATTTTAAATTTTTTATTTAATTTTATTATAAAATTATTTTAATTTTTGTAATTATATTTATATATATATACTATATGTAATTATTATATTTTAATTTTAATTTATTATAAAATTTTTATTATTATTTTATATTTTTATATAAAGTTTTATTTTAGCTTAAAAATTTAGTTTTAATTTGATTTATATGTAAATTTTTGTGTGAATTTTTATTAATTTTAATAATTTATAAATTTATTATATTCGCAGTAATTAATATTATTAATTAAAGAAATTTAGAAATAGTAATATTAAAAAGTATTGGCTAAATTGGTGCCAGCAGTCGCGGTTATACCAATAATGCAAATAAATTATATTAGTAAAAGTTAAATTTTTAAAATAAAAATTAAATTAAATTTATTAGGTGAAATTTTAAATTTAAATAATTTGATTATAAATTAATTGAAACTTGAAAATTTTAATTGAAAACTAGGATTAGATACCCTATTATTTAAAATGTAATTAATAATATTAAAGTAGTATTAGTTATGTTCTTGAAACTTAAAAAATTTGGCGGTATTTTAGTCTATTCAGAGGAACCTGTTTTATAATCGATAATCCACGATGGACCTAACTTAAATTTGTATTCAATTTATATACCGTCGTTATCAGAATATTTTATAAGAATAATAATATTCAATAATTTTTAATAAAATTTATATCAGATCAAGGTGTAGTTTATGTTTAAGTAATAATGGGTTACAATAAAATTATTTAAATGAATATAAATATGAAAAATTTATTGAAAGTGGATTTGATAGTAAAATTATAAAGATAAATAATTTGATTTTAGCTCTAAAATATGTACACATCGCCCGTCGCTCTTATTATTAAAGTAAGATAAGTCGTAACATAGTAGATGTACTGGAAAGTGTATCTAGAATGACAATTTAAAGCTTATTAAGTAAAGCATTTCATTTACATTGAAAAGATTTTTGTGCAAATCAATATAAATTGATTAATTTTTATTTATTAATATTTTTGTTTAAATTATTAAATTATTAAAAATAATTATAAAATTAAAAGTTTTAGTATTTTTTAAAGAAAAAATAATTTTAATTATAGTTTATTAGTATTGTAAAAGAAAATTGAAATATTTGAAAAATTATTATTGTATAAGAAAATTTAATTTATTGTACCTTGTGTATCAGCGTTTATTAAATATAAAATAAATATTTATTTATCTCGATTTTAAAAGAGTTAATATAATATAAAAGTTAATGTAATAAAATTATTTTAAATATTATATTAGAAATGAAATGTTATTCGTTTTTAAAGGTATCTAGTTTTTTAAGAAATGAATTTAATTCAAAATTTATAAATTTATAAATTTAATTTTTAAATTTTATAATTTATAAATTTAATATTTTATGGGATAAGCTATAAAATAAATTATTAAAAATAATAAATATTAATAAAAAATATATGTTTAGAATTAGCAATTATTTATAAATATGTTATAATTTATTTTATAAAAAATATTATTTATTATATTTTAATTATTTATTAAAATATTAATTTTAATTTTGAAAATTAAAAAAAAATGATAAAATTAGTATATATTTATGTTAAATAAATTTTAATGATAAGTTTAAATAAAGAATTCGGCAAAAAAAATATTCGCCTGTTTAACAAAAACATGTCTTTTTGAATTAAATTTAAAGTCTAGCCTGCCCACTGAATTTTTAAATGGCCGCAGTATTTTAACTGTGCAAAGGTAGCATAATCATTAGTCTTTTAATTGAAGGCTGGAATGAATGGTTGGACGAAATATTAACTGTTTCATTATAAATTTAAAATAAAATTTTATTTTTTAGTCAAAAAGCTAAAATAATTTTAAAAGACGAGAAGACCCTATAAATCTTTATATTTAATTTATTTTAATTTTTTAGATAAATTTTATTAAAATAAATAATAATATTTTATTGGGGTGATATTAAAATTTAAAAAACTTTTAATTTTTTTTTACATTAATTTATGAATTGTTGATCCATTTTTATTGATTAAAAAATTAAGTTACTTTAGGGATAACAGCGTAATTTTTTTGGAGAGTTCATATCGATAAAAAAGATTGCGACCTCGATGTTGGATTAAGATATAATTTTGGGTGTAGCCGTTCAAATTTTGAGTCTGTTCGACTTTTAAATTCTTACATGATCTGAGTTCAAACCGGCGTAAGCCAGGTTGGTTTCTATCTTTAATAAATTTTTATATTTTAGTACGAAAGGACCAAGTATAAAAATAATTATATTTTAAAAAAAGAATTTTATTAATATACTATTTTGGCAGATTAGTGCAATAAATTTAGAATTTATGTATGTAAATTTTTTACAAATAGTACTTGTTTTATATAGATTTATTATTATCTTTAATTAGAAGTTTATTATTAATTATTTGTGTTTTAGTAAGTGTGGCTTTTTTAACTTTATTAGAACGAAAAGTGTTAAGATATATTCAAATTCGTAAAGGTCCTAATAAGGTTGGAATTATAGGAATTCCTCAGCCTTTTTGTGATGCAATTAAATTATTTACTAAGGAACAAACTTATCCTTTATTATCTAATTATTTAAGTTATTATATTTCTCCTATTTTTTCTTTATTTTTGTCTTTATTAGTTTGAATAAGAATACCTTTTTTTATTAAATTATATTCTTTTAATTTAGGTCTTTTATTTTTTTTATGCTGTACTAGTTTAGGAGTTTATACTGTTATAATTGCCGGTTGATCTTCTAATTCTAATTATGCTTTATTAGGAGGTTTACGAGCAGTAGCTCAAACTATTTCTTATGAAGTAAGAATAGCCTTAATTTTATTAAGTTTTGTATTTTTAATTGGAAGTTATAATATATTGGGATTTTATTATTATCAAATTAATTTGTGATTTATAGTAATTTTATTTCCTATAGGTTTAATTTGGTTAACAGTTTCTTTAGCTGAAACCAATCGAACTCCTTTTGATTTTGCAGAAGGTGAATCTGAATTAGTTTCTGGATTTAATGTAGAATATAGAAGAGGAGGATTTGCTTTAATTTTTTTAGCTGAATATGCGAGAATTTTATTTATGAGAATATTATTTTGTGTTATTTTTTTAGGTTGTGATATTTTAAATTTTTTATTTTATTTTAAATTAATGTTTATTTCTTTTATTTTTATTTGAGTTCGGGGAACGTTGCCTCGATTTCGTTATGATAAATTAATATATTTAGCTTGAAAATGTTTTTTATCTTTTTCATTAAATTATTTATTATTTTTTATTGGATTAAAAATTTTATTGTATTCATTTATGTTATTAATTATTTTTAGTAAAGTTAATAGAAAATTTATATTCTATCTTATGTTTTCAAAACATATGCTTGTTCAAGCTCATTAACTTAAATTAATTTAATAAGTTATCTCATCATTTAGTTACTAATGGGTTGATTAAATAATATAAGAAATAAATAACAGTAAGAATTTGTCCAATAATAATATAAGGTTCTTCTACAGGTCGGGCTCCAATTCATGTCAATAAAATTACAGTGACTACTATAATTCAAAATATAATTTGATTTACTGGGTAAAATTGAATTCCTCGAAAATTTCTTAAATGATAAAATGGTAAAATTATTAAAATTGCAATTGATAAAACAAGAGCAATTACTCCTCCTAATTTATTAGGAATTGATCGTAAAATTGCGTAAGCAAATAAAAAATATCATTCAGGTTGAATATGAACTGGAGTTACTAATGGATTAGCAGGAATAAAATTATCTGGATCTCCTAGTAAATATGGATTAATTAACACTAGTATAATTAAAGCTATAATTATTACTAAAAATCCTACAATATCTTTGAATGAAAAATATGGGTGAAAAGGAATTTTATCAATATTAGAATTAATTCCTATAGGATTATTTGATCCTGTTTGATGAAGGAATAATAAATGAATTATAGTTATTGCTAATACAATAAAAGGTAAAATGAAATGAAATGTAAAAAATCGTGTTAAAGTTGCATTATCAACAGCAAATCCTCCTCAAACTCATTGTACTAAATCAATTCCTAAGTAAGGAATAGCAGATAATAAATTAGTAATAACTGTAGCTCCTCAAAAAGATATTTGTCCTCAAGGTAATACATATCCTATAAAAGCTGTTCCTATTACTAAAAATAAAATAATTACTCCTACTATTCAAGTAGGGGTAAATAAATAAGATCCGTAATAAATTCCTCGTCCTACATGTAAATAAATACAGATAAAAAAAAATGATGCTCCATTAGCATGTAGAGTTCGTAATAATCATCCATAATTTACATCTCGGCAAATATGATTTACTCTATTAAAAGCTATATTTACATCTGCAGTATAATGTATTGCTAAAAATAATCCAGTTAAAATTTGAATAATTAAACATAAACCTAATAAAGATCCAAAATTTCATCATCTTGAAATATTAATAGGAGCAGGAAGATCAACTAATGCATTATTAGCAATTTTAAATAAAGGGTGAGTGGTTCGTAAAGGTTTATTCATTAATTTATTAAACGTAAGGGTCCTTTAAATAATTTAGTAATTTTAACAATTACAATCAAAGTGATTAATAAATAATTTATTAATAAAATTGTAATAAAATTTGTTGGATAATTATATAATTTATTTAATGATAAAGCATTTTCTATTAAAAAAGTTTTTAAATTAAAAATTGATTCTATTTCATTATTTGTTAAAAAAAATGATAAAGATGTTTTATCTAAAATAAAACATAATATTATAGAAAAAAATATAAAAATTATTGAAAAAATCGTTAATTTAATTGATAGATTAAATATTTCATTTGATGCTAAGGAAGTTACATAAATAAATAAAACTAATATTCCCCCTAAAAATACTAAAAATAAAATATATGAATATCAAAAAGTTTTTGTTATTAATCCAGTTAATAATGAAATTAATAAAGTTTGAATTAATAAAGTTAATCCTATAGCTAAAGGATGAAATATATTAATAAAGATAATTGAAGTTATTATAATTAATGAATAAATAATTAATTGAAGAATATCAAGAGATAGTTTATATAAAATATTAATTTTGGGGATTAATGAAAAAGGCATTTCTTTTCTCTTGAAGTTTTAAAAGAAGTATTCTTATTTTTGATTTACAAGACCAATGTTTTTATTAAACTATTAAAACTAATGATTATATTAATTTATTGAAGAATTCCAAGAATTTTATTTATTTTAGCATTATTTTCTTTTGTTTCTAGTCGTAAACATTTATTATCAATATTATTAAGTTTGGAATATATTGTTTTAATATTATTTTTTATATTATTTATATATATAAATATAATAAATTTTGAAAATTATTTTTGTATAATATTTTTAACTTTTAGTGTGTGTGAGGGTGCTTTGGGTCTATCAATTTTAGTTTCAATAATTCGAACACATGGAAATGATTATTTTCAATCTTTTAGAATTATATAATGTTAAAAATTATTATATCTTTAGTATTTTTATTACCTATTTGTTTTATAAATAAAAAATATTGAATGGTTCAAAATTTTATATTTTTAGTAAGTTTTTTTTTTATTTTAATAAATTGTTGTAGAAATTATTGAATTAATATTTCTTATTTTTTAGGATATGATATATTATCTTATGGATTAATTTTATTAAGATTATGAATTTGTTCTTTGATATTAATAGCAAGTGAAAGAATTTACAAATATAATAATTATAATTTATTATTTTTATTTAATGTAACAATTTTATTAATTTTGTTAATTTTAACTTTTAGTAGAATAAGATTATTTATATTTTATTTATTTTTTGAAAGAAGTTTAATTCCTACTTTGTTTTTAATTTTAGGGTGGGGGTATCAGCCTGAACGATTACAAGCTGGTTTATATTTATTATTTTATACTTTATTTGTTTCTTTACCTATATTAGTAGGAATTTTTTATTTGTATAAATATATAGGAACTATAAATTTTTATTTAATAAATAATTATTTATTTAATTATGATTTATTATATTTTTGTATATTATTAGCTTTTTTAGTTAAAATACCAATATTTTTAGTTCATTTATGATTGCCTAAAGCTCATGTAGAAGCTCCTGTTTCAGGATCTATAATTTTGGCAGGAATTATATTAAAATTAGGAGGATATGGTTTATTACGAGTAATTTCTTTTCTTCAATTATTGGGTTTAAAATATAATTTTGTTTGAATTAGAATTAGATTAGTAGGTGGAGTTTTAGTTAGATTTGTTTGTTTACGTCAAACTGATTTAAAAGCTTTAATTGCTTATTCATCAGTTGCTCATATAGGAATTGCATTAGCAGGTTGTTTAACAATAAGATTTTGAGGAATTTGTGGTTCTTACAGATTAATAATTGCTCATGGTTTATGTTCTTCTGGTTTATTTTGTTTAGCAAATATTTCTTATGAACGATTAGGTAGACGAAGTTTATTAATTAATAAAGGATTATTAAATTTTATGCCTGCTTTAACATTATGATGATTTTTACTTAGATCAGCAAATATAGCGGCACCTCCAACATTAAATTTATTAGGAGAAATTTCTTTATTAAATAGAATTGTTAGTTGATCTTGAGTTAGAATAATTTCTTTGTCTTTATTATCTTTTTTTAGAGCTGCTTATACTTTATATTTATATTCTTTTAGTCAACACGGAAAGATTTTTTCTGGTGTTTATTCTTTTAGAGGGGGGAAAATTCGAGAATATCTGTTATTATTATTACATTTATTACCTTTAAATTTATTAATTATAAAAAGAGAATCTTGTTTATTGTGATTATATTTAAATAGTTTAAAAAAAATACTAATTTGTGGTGTTAGAGATATGAATAATTCATTTTAGATCGTGAAATATTTATCAATTTGTTCAATTAGATTTGTAATTTTAATTTCTTTTAGAATTAGATTTTTTTTAATAAATTTATATTTTATTATTAATGATTTAGTTTATTTTATTGAATGAGAAGTTGTTTCTTTGAATTCTTTATCTATTGTTATAACCATTTTATTTGATTGAATAAGATTATTATTTATGTCTTTTGTGTTATTAATTGCTTCTTTAGTAATTTATTACAGTAAAGAATATATAAGAAGAGATGAAAATATTAATCGATTTATTATATTAGTATTAATATTTGTATTTTCTATAATATTATTAATTATTAGTCCTAATTTAATTAGAATTTTATTGGGTTGAGATGGATTAGGATTAGTTTCTTATTGTTTAGTAATTTATTTTCAAAATATTAAATCTTATAATGCAGGCATATTAACAGCTTTATCTAATCGAATCGGGGATGTTGCTTTATTATTAGCAATTGCTTGAATATTAAATTATGGAAGTTGAAATTTTGTTTTTTATTTAGAATTTATAAAAAATGATATTGAAATAAAAATTATTGGAAGATTAGTAATATTAGCAGCTATAACAAAAAGAGCTCAAATTCCTTTTTCTTCTTGATTACCTGCAGCTATAGCTGCTCCTACTCCTGTTTCTGCTCTGGTTCATTCTTCAACTTTAGTGACTGCAGGAGTTTATTTATTAATTCGATTTAATATATTATTGGCTAATAGATTATTAGGTCAATTATTATTATTATTATCAGGTTTAACAATATTTATAGCAGGATTAGGTGCAAATTTTGAATTTGATTTAAAAAAAATTATTGCTTTATCAACTTTAAGACAATTAGGTTTAATAATAAGTATTTTATCTATAGGTTTTTATAAATTAGGATTTTTTCATTTATTAAGTCATGCTTTATTTAAAGCTTTATTATTTATATGTGCTGGTGCAATTATTCATAATATAAATAATAGACAAGATATCCGTTTAATAGGGGGATTAAGATTGCATATACCTTTGACTTCTACTTGTTTTAATATTTCTAATTTAGCTTTATGTGGAATACCCTTTTTGGCTGGATTTTATTCAAAAGATTTAATTTTAGAAGTAGTTTTAATTAGTAATTTAAATTTATTTACATTTTTTCTTTATTTTTTTTCTACAGGATTAACTGTTTGTTATTCTTTTCGTTTAGTTTATTATTCAATAAGCGGTGAATTAAATTGTAGAAGTTTAAATATATTAAATGATGAAAGTTGAATTATGTTACGAGGTATAATAGGTTTATTAATTATAAGAATTATTGGAGGTAGAATATTAAATTGATTAATTTTTCCTACACCTTATATAATTTGTTTGCCTTTATTTATAAAGTTATTAACTTTATTTGTATGTATTTTTGGGGGATTATTTGGATATTTAATTTCTAATGTATCTTTATATTTTATTAATAAATCTTTATTAAATTATAGTGTTTCAATATTTTTAGGATCAATATGATTTATACCTTATATTTCAACTTATGGTTTAATTTATTCACCTTTAAATTATGGTCAATTGGTAGTAAAAAGTTTTGATCAGGGTTGATCAGAATATTTTGGGAGTCAACATATTTATCAAAAATTAATAAAATATTCTAAATTATTTTTTATAATACAAAATAATAATTTAAAAATTTATTTATTATTATTTGTATTTTGAATTTTAATTTTATTTAATTTTTTAATATTTTTATAAAATAATAATATTCAAATAGCTTATATTTAGAGTATGACATTGAAGATGTTATGGAGATTAGTTAATCTTTGAATATAGTGAACTATTTTTAGTAATTTATAAAAAAAATAATTTTATTTTTACAATGAAAATGTAAAGTTTTAATTTAAACTATATAAATAGAAATATAAATGGAATTTAACCATTAAATAAAAAAGTTAGCAGCTTTTTTTTGATCACCATATTTCTTTAATTGGAATTTATAATTCAGTTATATCATTAACAGTGATATGCCGCTAATTTGGCTTCAATTAATTATTATTTAGAATAAGGGTAAAAATACCTAAGATTAGGTCGAAACTAATTGCAATTAATCGCTTCATATTCAAGGTAGATTGATATTTCAATACTTTTTGAATGCAAATCAAATGTTATAATTAACTACAACCCTTTTTATGCTGATCAATTAAGTATTCCTTGATTTCATTCATGATATAGTCCAATTAATAAAATTAAAATAAAAATAATTGAGGTAATAGTTCAAATTATTAAATTAGAAAATTTTAAAATAATAATTATAGGTAAAATTAAAGCAATTTCAACATCAAAAATTAAAAAAATAATAGTAATTAAAAAAAATCGTAAAGAAAAAGGAAGACGAGAAGAAGATTTAGGGTCAAATCCACATTCAAACGGTGAACTTTTTTCTCGATCAACTAAAGATTTTTTTGACAAAATTGAAGCTAATAGTATAACTACTAATGAGATAATAAAAATAATTGTTGCTATTATTATAATTAAAAAAATTATCTATACTATTTATTTATAGACCTTATGATTGGAAGTCAAATATACTTTTATACTATATAGATAATAATTTATTAACCTCCTCATCAATAAATTGTTACATAAAGGAATAATCAAACAATATCAACAAAATGTCAATATCATGCAGCTGCTTCAAATCCAAAATGATGATTTTTTGAAAAATGATTATTTAAATGACGTAGTAAACAAATTAATAAAAATGTTGTTCCAATTAAAACATGTACCCCATGAAATCCTGTTGCTATATAAAAAGTTGATCCATAAACTGAATCAGCAATAGTAAAAGGAGCTTCAATATATTCATAAGCTTGAAGAATAGTAAAATAAATTCCTAATAAAACTGTAAAAAATAATCCTTGAGTAGTTTGAGAGTGATTATTTTCTATAAGTCTATGATGGGCTCAAGTAACTGTAACTCCTGAAGCTAATAAGATTGCTGTATTTAATAAAGGAATTTGAAATGGATTAAAAGCAATAATTCCTGCTGGAGGTCAAGAAGCACCTAATTCAATAGAAGGAGATAAACTTCTATGGAAAAAAGCTCAAAAAAAAGAAACAAAAAATAAAACTTCAGATAAAATAAATAAAATTATTCCTCAACGAAGACCAATAGTTACACTATAAGTATGAAGACCTTGATATGTTCTTTCTCGAGAAACATCTCGTCATCATTGATAAACAGTTAAAATTGTAATAATATTACCTAAAGTAAATAAAGAAATATCATATTGATGAAATCATTTTACTATACCTGAAACGGTAGTTATAGCTCCAATAGCTCCTGTTAAAGGTCAAGGGCTATAATCTACTAAATGAAAAGGATGATTTGAATGTGTAGACATTATAATTAATTTACTTCACTAGAATATAAAGTTCTTAAAACAGCAAACACATATGATTGAATCATTGCAACAGCTGATTCAAGAGTTAATAAAGCAATTTGAGCAATTAATAAAATTATTACTAATGCGTAAGATATTGAAGGACCTGTATTTCCTAATAAAGTTAATAATAAATGACCTGCAATTATATTAGCTGTTAATCGAACAGCTAATGTTCCTGGACGAATAATATTACTAATAGTTTCAATACATACTATAAAAGGCATAAGAACTGCCGGAGTTCCTTGAGGAACTAAATGAGCAAATATATGTTGAGTATTATTAATTCATCCATAAATTATAAAACTTAATCATAAAGGTAAAGCTAATGTTAGTGTTAAAGTTAAATGACTTGTACTTGTAAAAATATATGGAAATAATCCTATAAAATTATTAAATAAAATTATTGAAAATAAAGAAATAAAAATAAATGAAGATCCATTATGTCCTAAAGGACCTAATAAAGTTTTAAATTCTTTGTGTAAAGTTGTTAAAATTGAATTTCAAAAAATATTATAACGAGAAGGTATTAATCAATAAATTGAGGGAATTAATAAAATTCCTAAAAATGTTCTTATTCAATTTAATGATAAATTAAAAATACTTGAAGAAGGGTCGAAAACAGAAAATAAATTAGTTATCATTTTCAATTTATTGAATTTAAATTATTAGTTTTTAAATTTAAAGATTTAGGTGAAGTTGGAATATATGAATAATAATTTAAAATACAAAATAAAATAAAAGAAATTGAAAAAATTAAAAATAAACTTAATCATCCAATAGGTGCTATTTGTGGAATTAAAAAATATTAATAGTTTAATAATTTTAGTTTGACATACTAATGTTATATATTTAACTAATTTTTTTCATTAGAAGTAAGTGCTAATTTACTATTGAATGGTTTAAGAGACCAGTACTTGCTTTCAGTCATCTAATGATGAATTTAAATTATTAGAAATTCATTTAATAAAATAATTTACAGGAACACTTTCAATTACAATAGGTATAAAACTATGATTAGCACCACAAATTTCAGAACATTGTCCATAAAATAATCCTGGTCGGTTAATATGAAAATTAGTTTGATTTAATCGACCAGGAGTTCCATCAACTTTTACTCCAAGTGCAGGAATTGTTCATGAATGAATTACGTCTGCAGCAGTTACTAAAATTCGAATTTGTGAATTTATAGGTAAAACTACTCGATTATCAACATCTAAAAGACGAAATCCATCATTAGAAAGTTCATTTGTAGGAATTATATATGAATCAAATTCAATATTATTAAAATCTGAATATTCATAGCTTCAGTATCATTGATGACCAATAGATTTTAAAGTAACTGAAGGTTCATTAATTTCATCTAATAAATATAAAAGTCGAAGCGATGGAAAAGCAATGAATAATAAAATAATAGCAGGTAAAATAGTTCAAATTATTTCGATTAATTGTCCATGTAATAAAAATCGATTAATATAATTATTAAAAAATAATATAAATATTAGATAACCTACTAAAATAGTAATTATTACTAAAATTAATAGTGCATGATCGTGAAAAAAAGTTAATTGTTCTATTAACGGAGAAGCTCTATCTTGTAAACCTAAATTTGCTCATGTTGACATTTTTATTCTAATAAAAGTAAAATACTTTATATATGGAGCTTAAATCCATTGCACTAATCTGCCATATTAGAAATTAGTTAAAAGAGGTAATTCATTGAAGCTATGTTCAGCAGGAGGGGTATTTTGGTATCATTCAATAGAAGAATTTAATTGAATTGGAAAAATTACTTGTCGTTGAGAAACTAAACTTTCTCAAATAATGAAAAAGAAATATAAAATTCCTAATAATGAAATTGAAGATCCAATTGTTGAAACAACATTTCATGCTGTATAGGCATCAGGATAATCAGAATATCGACGAGGTATTCCGGCTAATCCTAAAAAATGTTGAGGAAAAAATGTTAAATTAACTCCAATAAATATGATAATAAATTGACTTTTTAATCATTTTGAATTTAATGTTAATCCTGTAAATAATGGATATCAATGGATAAATCCAGCTATAATAGCAAATACAGCTCCTATAGATAAAACATAGTGAAAATGAGCAACTACATAATAAGTATCATGTAAAATAATATCTACTGAAGAATTTGCAAGTACAACTCCTGTTAAACCTCCGACAGTGAATAAGAATACAAATCCTAAAGCTCATAAAATTGAAGGAGAATATCTTAATTGAGTTCCATGTAATGTAGCTAGTCAACTAAAAATTTTAATACCAGTAGGCACAGCAATAATTATAGTAGCAGAAGTGAAGTAAGCTCGTGTATCAACATCTATTCCAACTGTAAATATATGATGAGCTCAAACAATAAATCCTAATAAACCAATAGCAAGTATAGCATAAATTATTCCTAAAGATCCAAATGTTTCCTTTTTACCTGATTCTTGACTAATAATATGAGAAATTATTCCAAATCCTGGTAAAATTAAAATATAAACTTCTGGGTGTCCAAAAAATCAAAATAAATGTTGGTAAAGAATTGGGTCTCCTCCTCCTGCTGGGTCAAAAAATGAAGTATTTAAATTTCGGTCAGTTAATAGTATAGTAATAGCTCCAGCAAGAACAGGCAATGATAAAAGTAAAAGAAAAGCAGTAATTACAACTGATCATACAAATAAAGGTATTCGATCAAGAGTAATTCCTGAAGCTCGTATGTTAATTACTGTAGTAATAAAATTTACTGCTCCTAAAATTGAAGAAATTCCTGCTAAATGTAGAGAAAAAATTGCTAAATCAACAGAAGCTCCTCCATGAGCAATTCCAGATGATAAAGGAGGATAAACTGTTCATCCTGTACCTGCTCCGTTTTCTACCATACTACTGACTAATAATAAAGAAAGAGCAGGGGGTAATAATCAAAAACTTATATTATTTATTCGGGGAAATGCTATATCAGGAGCTCCTAATATTAAAGGAACTAATCAATTTCCAAATCCTCCAATTATAATAGGTATTACTATAAAAAAAATTATAATAAAAGCATGGGCTGTAACAATTACATTATAAATTTGATCATCTCCAATTAAAGCTCCAGGATGTCCCAGTTCAGCTCGAATTAAAATTCTTAGAGATGTTCCCACTATTCCTGCTCAAGCTCCAAAAATAAAATATAAAGTTCCAATATCTTTATGATTAGTAGAAAATAGTCATTGTCGCGATTAAGTGGCTGAAGTTAGGTGATAGACTGTAAATCTATTTATAAGAATTTATTCTTCTTAATCAATTTGGCTTTATATTCAACTATGATATTAGACTGCAATTCTAAAGGTGTAATTTTTACTAAAGCTTAAAGGATATTCCTATATTTATAGCTTTGAAGGCTATTAGTTTATTTAACTTAAAGCCTTAAAGTATAAAAAAAAATAAAGAAATAAATAATAAACCTAAAATTGAAATAAAAGTTAAAATTAAATATAATTTTATTGATCAATTATTAAATTGTAATTTAATAATTCAATTATTTTCATAATAGTTTAATATAAATGCAGAATAACAAATTCGTAAATAAAAAAATAATGTAATTAAAGTTGAAATTATTAAAATAATTAATAAAAAGTATTGATTATTAAATGATAACTGTTGAATTACAATTCATTTTGGTAAAAATCCTAAAAAGGGGGGCAATCCTCCTAAAGATAAAAAATTTATAAATAATGTAAATTTTAAAATTTTTGAATTAAAAAATAAAGAAAATATTTGAGTTAAATGAAAAATTTTAAAAATATTAAATATAAAAGTTAATGTAAATGTTAAAAATGAATAAAATAAAAAGTAAATTATTCAAATTGATTCTCTAATCATTAAAGCAGAAATTATTCATCCTAAATGATTAATTGAAGAAAATGCTATTAATTTTCGTAAAGAAGTTTGATTTATACCTCTTAAAGCACCAATAATTACAGATAAAATTGCTCTTGTTAATAATAATAATTTAATATTTAAATAAGATATTAATATTAATGGAGCAATTTTTTGTCAAGTTATTAATATTAATCTATTTATTCATGTTAGTCCTTCTATTATATTAGGAAATCAAAAATGAAAAGGAGCAGCTCCTCTTTTTAATATTAAAGAAGATAATATAATTATAGAAGTATATGAATAATTAATTTCAATAATTATATTATTTTTTAATATTAATAAAATAATTGCAAACAATAAAACAGTCGAGGCTAAAGCTTGTGTTAAAAAATACTTTAAAGAAGCTTCTGTAGAAGTTAAATTATTATTATCTCTTATTAAGGGGATAAAAGATAATAAATTAATTTCTAATCCTATTCAAGCTCTTATTCAAGAATTAGACGTAATTGTAATTATTGTTCCTAAAATTATAATTATAATAAATAAAATTTTTGAAGAATTATTAAAAATTAAAAAGAAAAGGATTAAAACCTTTATAAATGGGGTATGAACCCAGTAGCTTAATTAGCTTATCTTTTTATATTTTGGTGTATGATGCACAAAAGTTTTTGATACTTTTAGAAATAGTTTAATTCTATTAAATATAAGTAAATAATTAATTTAATGAATATAGAAATTCTATATAATTTACTCTATCAAAGTAATCCTTTTAATCAGGCAATTCATT